GCCCCTAATGCTGCGTATCCGAACTTCCCAGATCGGCTAGGAAAAGGATGATCCAAAGACGGTCAGTCTTCTTCATTCGTACGGTCAAATGAACCAGAGCTAGCCACAAAGGCTTAACTACCAACAGATGCGGATGAAATAGCCGCACTCGCTTATTCGATTCGGCCTATATCTAAGTTAATTTGTGAGAAAATCTCTTCCTACTCGGGTCAGGCTTAACCGGATAAAGGTCGAACTAATTGCGTAGATAATCAAAGCGGCTATCGTACTCTGAAACTGAGAGAGAGGATCGAGATGGAGAGGCGAGTTTTGCCTGCGAGGGAGACAAGGGTGCGTCTGCTGATATCGTATAGTTCAAGAAGGCTGCATTTTAGGTATGAAGTCAGTCGAGCAGAGCGAGAGGAGGGAAAAGAGTTAATTTAACTCGACGTAGGAGAAGAAAGCAATGCACAAAGACTCCCTTGGTCGGACCAATCCGATAAGTCTTTTGAAGAAAAACTATTCTTGTTAGCAGCTTTTTCAACCTCCCCAAGGTAGGGAAGTCAAGCAACCAATAGCCTTTTTACCTACTATGCCTTTCACCGGGTGAGTCAAAAGCGGTTACCTTTTGCCCTTCGCCCTGTAGTATGGAAATATCTGGTGTTGCGTTCTCCCTCCAATAGCCATTTGACACGGGACCTCTTGAACCAGAAGATTTCTTCTTGTTCAAGAATGTCATTATATTCTGATATTAATTGCCTCTCCAACTCCTCCAAGAATCTGGAAGGTCTCCGCCCAAGTCTTTCCTGAATCCCTTTCAAATTCAAACGAGCCAAACACCTTTTCTTACGCCTGAAGATATTTCCAAACACTGAAGTGTTCCAATGCTGTACCCACTCCTTGAACACATTAATGGCCTCCACCAATTAGTCATCTCTCAAGAAGATTTCACCAACTCTTCAAACTGAGGATGTACAAACCAAGCCGCTTCCATTCTAACTGGACGTTTCCTTGAGACAAAAGCATGGATAGCCTCGCAATCCACCAACACCGGATGGTGGTCTGAATGGGTACGAGGTAGATGATGGACTCCGGAACCCTGAAAAAAATGCCGCCATCCCTACTTTTTCCCAGAAGCTTGGTGAAGTCTTGCATTTATTTTTTCAAAGGGCAATTCGTTCCTTACTTCAGGGGGTCCCATAAAAAAGGGTTTGGGGATTCGGGGAAGGGCCAGCCTCTTCATGAACTTGCCCAGGCGGGCCTAGGCGTAAAGTGAAATCCACCGGGGGCTTCTCTTCCGGCTTAAGTTTTCCACTCAAGTAGCCCTCGGGATATGGTTATTAGTTTGAATCACTTTGTCTTGTCACTATAGGTAGGAATCGACGACAGCATATTCTAAATCAACATCTAAATAGGAACCCCCATCGAGAAAGCAAGGACGCCCAAATGCTTTCTTTGGAAGAATTTCTTATTTACTTTCCTTGTTTTAGTAAGTAGGGATGATGTATGGCACTTAGTTCCTCTCTTGGTAATCTTAGACTCCGAGCTCTTATAACTTAGAAAGAGTATAGCTAACCACTTTCAAATCGTCAATCAAGTAAACATTCTATAATCTAAGAATGGGTGGAATGATCTACAAAGGAGCTTGCGGCGGAAGGCTCTGAAAGAGGACTAGCTCGAGTGCAGTTCAAGCTTTGATTCGTGTTTGCCTAGTTCTTGGGCTAATAAGGCAATGTCCATTGTTGCCAGCGATTATGATTTCGGTTACGACGACAAGGCTCTCTTTGAGAAGACCTACTGCTACTCGGCATACGAGGCTTTTGGTGTGCCTTCTCCTCTTCCGGAGGTTGAAACCACTGAAGACTGTGAAACTCGTTCTTATGTTGGCTTTTCTGTCTATTGCCTTCAATGGCTTAGTAAGTCCGTGTGCTTTCTACCTATTTCTTCTCCATAAACAATGTTCATTGCCTTTTGATGTCCATTGCCACTACTATACCCACCAGGCTCATTGGTCCAGTGATGAACAACTTCTCTTTAAATAATTGATTTATCCGTGAAACTCGTTTAGGCGCAATAACAATAAGGGAATTCATTCTTCCAGGCGGCCTTGTGAGAAAGTCACCGGATTCCCAAGATCTTCAAGAGGTTCCAGTAAAGGGCATTTTTTATTGACCAACACAGAGGGATTAGCCCCAATTCAAGATTCAGGATAATGTGACTGAGGAAACCACTATTGCAGCTTTCAATGAGGCCATTCGGGATGACCTTGAAATAGAAGTACTTAGAGCTGAGCCGCACACTTTTGATCAAGCCATTGCTACTGCCCATAAACAGGAAAATCTTAATGTCAAGCTTGGACTGAACACTTTTAAGGGTTGCAAACTCCCAAACCCTAGCCAGAACACTACTTCCAAGAACCTTGTAAATCTTGTCAACCTAACCATTGCTACTATTAACACCCAAAGATAACCTAAGAGACTTAATCCTCAAGCTCCGATACCTAATCCTCAGAATGTGCAAAACCCACCTCATAATGACAAAGGTAACTAGGGGGGTACAGGCCATTGTGAATACTGTACACCTGCCACCTCAGAAGCCAAACCTAGTCTGTCGACTTGATGATTTGCAAAGTACGAAGGACTTCTACATAAATCCTTATGTAAATGGTGAGATGTACCAACCACACAATCCTCCTTAATGGGTTGATTATCCTAGATATAACCAAACCCATACTATCCCTAGACACAACCTAAATCTTTGGTGCCCCATCCGCCTAATTAGGGGACATGACTTGGACTCTTGCAAAATATGAAAAGCAAAATAGTTGGCTGAAGATGCCACCTCTCACTAGTTGCCTATTCACCCAGACAACCAACACTTAGGCATTTACAGGTAACCTTTCCCTAACCATAGTCGTGACAACCCTAGAATCAACTCAAACCTTTCGACCAACTATGCCCAAGCTAAGTCAGTTGAGAGATCAAGATCCAATAGCCTCAACTCAGGCCCAAACCCATTAGAGAATGCCACGTAGAGAAACATCGGCCACATAAACTTCTATATTCCACCCGATGAGACTAATGCTGTCACTCGAAACCAAGCTGCTCAAACTAATGTTAGCTAGGCTGTGATTAAGGGGTAGATAGCAATCCAAGCCTTATACCCTCAACCAATAGAAATGCTGCAAATAACTTGAGAAGTGCCTAGAGAGTTCCTACGAAAAGATACTACATCATCATCGATAAGCTGAGCTCCACCCGCATAAGCATTTCCATGTTAGAGCTGCTTAAAACTTTGCTTGTGCGTAGGGATGCTTTTGTGAGAAAAGTACTACTCCCGGTTTGGATCAAAAGAATATATACTGCTGAACCTATTGACTGACTACTTTATGCAACTACTCGCTATAAAGCCTTAAAGCTAGCTCTCACTAACAAAGCCAGTGAAATCTCTATTAGCCCATAGGGTATACTCTCAACCATTACTTGCCCTTTACTAGATTGTCTTAAACTTGTCTTATTGCTGCTTTGTCTTAGTGCTTTACTTGCCTTCTTAATTGTCTCTTAATAACAAAAAAGGAAAGAAGAAGCAGCTAGTACCAGCAATTCTTCAATGTTTGTATTAGTTAGAATGCAAGTATCCGCAGTTTCAATGGTAGAATGTCAGTGAAATGCCATAAGGGTAAATACCAGTCTTAGCAGTTTGAAATGCTTAACATCAGCTAGTTGCTCTAGTGCCAATATAAGAAGTTCTTCAATGAGCTTTAGCTCGAATACCAACATCAGCTCTCTTGCAGACCCTGCTTGCAAATAGAGAGAAAACTTATTAGTTAGAGCTAGCAGCAGACGCAGAGGCAAGATCTCTATATGTTGATAGATACCCGAGAGACTGAGTCCTTTCCTTAAGGCATGCCCCTACTCAACTTCCTATTGCAAATGCCAAAGCAACAAGAGCGGCTACTCCAAGTTCTTTCATACCCGGAAAAGAGCTAAATTCAAAGGAAGAAAGGGCCGCCCGTCTCTACTTCTATGATTCTATATAAGAGATCCAGTTCTGTCATTAGCTCTGTGATTTGTTGAATAGTGCACTTCTACTCTTTTTGGGAAAGGAAGGGAAGAAGTCCTTCTTCGCCGTATCTAGCTCCTGGAAAGAAATCGCATTGAAAAGCCCGATCTAGGTCATCCAAGTAGAAATTTAAGAAAATAGGGTACAGGTGGCAGTCCTTTGTTTGGCAATACATTCTCTCCGGACTCAGTTACAACTGTAATTTCCATATATGAAGCAATTAGCTCCATCAGAAATGGATCCTTTACTGCAAATGAGACTTTCCAAGAGTCTTGCGGCGGAAGCATGATGGCAAAGCAAGTTCAGCCTTCCCCCAGCCAGAAATAGAAATGTGAGCTAGGTAATCTCTTTAACTCTTCTCCTTTCTACATGCGAAAGAACAAGGACCCTCTTTTCATTGAAAATAAAATTTATCATTCCAACAAGAGACGTTAGAAGGACTTTTTCCCTGGGATCTACTATTCTAGAATAGAAAAACTACAAACTCAGAACTCGAAGTCAGAACTCCTTCTCTAAGTCGAACTCCTTCTCTATTTCACTTCCTATTATTTATGTCTTGTAAGAGAAGGAATACAGTAAGGCCTTCTAGAGGCTGCTGGGCGATTTGAGAAAACTTAAACCTTAAAAGAAAGCCTTTTTTCGATAAAAGTCTATTGGGCGCGAGAGGCGCTCTAGACTGACGGAGGTGAACTAGCATAGATGTCTTTCCTTGGATTCCCTCTACGCTACGATCTTTTGACTGGAGTTAAGTCGTAACAAGGTCCAGTAGTATCCAGCTTGCCTCACGAAAGGGATCAACTTAGGAAGTTTGAAAGAGAAGATAAGGCCTCAACTATTGGCCCTTAAGGCCGCTATTCCTGATCACTTTTTTGGTCTCCTGAAGTCTATACTAATACTGAGGGGGTCAGAGTAGCTGTCTCGTACTCTGGGAACAAATGTGATTCCCATTCGTTAAGATACTTGCCCCACCACTGAAGTCGATTGAGACTGATATTCGCATCTATGAGGACAAGCAAGAGAAGATAATAGAATTCTCACCTAAGGCCATCTGAGGAAAGAGATGCTTACGCTATGCGTGGTCAGAGGGCTATTCTTCTATTGAATCAGCGGGTGATTCGGCGAATGAAAGAGCTAGTTCTGCAGCTAAGTCTACTCGGCTTATCACCTGTTTGCTTTTTCTTTTTTATCCGCTGCCAGGCACCTTCCCAGCGGGTCAAGGTGCTCCAAGGCTTCATGTACAGAGGGGGACAGGAATTTCGATTAGCTGGTTACTTTCTTTACCTTGCCCACTCGCTTGGAGCCATCCCCTTTGTCTGTCATCCTCTCTCAAGCCCAAAAGAAAAAAGATCTCTCCTTTTTCGCCTGAAAATCTTTATTTATTCGTGCTGATCCTATTCGCCTCTGTAGGCCCAAGACAACAAAGGCCTCTGCCCGCTCCTCCCCCATTGTGTTGCGATTGATTCCGTCCTATCGGGCAAAAAGCTTATTCAGGCCCTTCCTCGGCTAACTATTCGCCTTTTGGTTAACCGGCTTTGGGTGCATCCAACATGCTGAAGTTTTAGACTTTGCAAACCTCGATAACCACCCGCTCCTCTTTGAATGAGGAGCTTCACTCTTTAGAAAAGACTCCCACTCCTAAACAGAGAAGAGCAAGGTGCGTAGCGGAAATAAAGTCTTTTCCTTCTTTCCCATCGGGATGTCAATCAAATTCCTTCTATCCTTGCTCCTTGCTCTTACAGAATCCGCTGCACTATTGGGCTAACTTGAATCTGGACTAGCTTTCTGTACCGACAAAAGCAGACTATGAAAAATCTTACCGCGTAGTAGGAAGAGATGGTGCTATCCTATATATATAAGAAAAAGGCTGATAAGATCATGCTTCCTTTCCTTTAGTAAGAGGAAGTTTGTTTTCACTCTTATGAAACCGGAATTAATTGAATACGAATTAAGCCACTACGCGCTAACTAGAAAGATCATAAATCGGCTCTTAGAGATCCGGGGGTATGGAATTACAACTATAAGAGATCTCTCTTAGGATACCCCGGGGAAGAAGGAAGCAAGCGTTCCAAGCGAAGCAAAGGAGCCAAGACAGTAGAGTAGGACGGTTGCTAGCACGACTTATGGCTTTCTAATCTCTTTCTTTCTTTCCCCTCGGGATGTCTGTGCAAGCCTGTCTCTTTATAGATAGTCATTCCTTTCTTTCCTTTGTTAGAGAATCACCTCTCTCTGGTCTGGTAGGAATTCCCTCTCTTCTGTAGTCATGCCAGTAGTCAGCCAGGGAGTGAGGAAAGCCGCTTGAAAGCCAGTACGGTACCACTCTCTCCGCTATAAGAATTGAGTAAGCCGATCCCGCTTTGAGCCGAGCAGCTTTAGCTGGTAGAAAGCGGTTAGCGCCTGTCGTAAAGGGTATTAGGTTCTGAAAGAAGACCAGAATACCCAGGTTGTGACAATGACCATTTTTCCTATTGATTTTAGTGCCGATATTATCGTGTTGTAAGATATTAAAGGTTGACAAGGTACGCGGGACGAAAGGGCGATAGGCAAAGTAACAAAGTAAACCTTCTAAGCTTCAGTTAGTGTGCAACACCAATAAGGGTTGTCAGTTAGACTTCCTCTAAGCACGCAACAAGCTGTTCAGAGTTAGGCTTAGCCGTACTCTGTCCAAAGAGTAGGAATAGTAGCCATCGACCTAGTTAGTCGTTCAGAGCGAACCTGAAGAGATTTATGGACTAGTTAATTAATTATATATATAAGGACGCTGGTTTTATATATTAAGGCTCATAAGAAGAGTAGAAAGTGTCCTGCTGTTATCGGCAACGGAATCGGAATTAGGTAATAAGGAAGCTCGGAACCAAGGGAAGAAGTGCTCTCTATTTACTATGTGTTAATTGTTAATTAAGTGGGCAAAAGAAAGATTATTGATCAAATGCTCTTTTATTTGAAGTAAGTTCCTTGGGATGAAATCTCCTTCCTAAAGCGGTTTGAGATCCAGTTGAAGTAGTGGCATTCCCTGTACCCTTAACAGTGGATAATATTGTAAGTTGCGTTCCACGAGCCAAGGGCAAATGCTATCTCAGAGTCTGTTACAGCGAGTGAGGCATGAAGCCCTAATGCTACTTTTTAGCCATTTAGAGATGCAGTTTAAGTGGCAGTTGCCATTGCTTCTCTTTCTAAGCCGGAAGCCCCTCCAGGTAGTCTATCAGTAGTTGATAGTCCCATTCCATCTACCGGCAAGCCAGTTTCAGTTGGAGAAGCTTTTCTTTTGATGGCGATCCCTTCTTGTTTCGCCTCGAGTCATTTCATCCCTTCAAGCGAGTTTACCAGTCTTCGTCTCCGGATAATAAATAGTTGTTTGAGTTGCTTTGGCTGTCGATCCAGCTGAGAGCATATGATCCAGGTGAGCTTACTTTTGGGTCTTTCTTGAGCTACCTTTAAGCCTGTGGGATAGATGCAGTTCCAACACTTGAAGTGCCTCCTCTCTTTTTGGGGCATGCGAGAGCTACTCATAAGCGTGGCACTTTTATTTCTACTTCCCTCGTGCTAAAGCTAGAATAAGTAACCCTGCCAGAAAGGATAGACCCCGATATTTTATCTCTCATAGGCCGGAGCAACCCTTGCGTTGCGTTTATTATAGCGCTCTGACATCTATTGGATTTGAACCAATATCGACGCTACTTTTCTTCAAACAGCAGGGCGTTTAGCAAGAAGTTCCTTGGCTTATAATAGAAAATCAGTAAGACATGCCATGTTCAGTCTAATCTCCCTATAGGTCTTACAGAAAAACTATTCATAGTGTCTGAGCTAATCGAATTAGGATCCCTTAAATAGTCAAGATCATGCCCCTATGTCAGTTGGATTCGTGAAAAGAGAGCAGCTCCTTCTCCAACAACCGAGTCTTCTTAACTGACTTCATCACCAGCAGCGGATAGGACCAGAGCAGAGCTTCTATTGACAAAAAAACTCTTACTGTAACAGAAAAGACTTGCACCGGTTATTCCACAGAAAGAGAAAGAGTCTCATGCTGACCCTTGACTCTCTTCATGAAGTTGGTGGACTCTCTGTCCGTGCTCTCGTCACCATGCTTTATGTCGGTAGCTGTCTTGTGTTCTTTGGCAAGGGCGCTAAGGAGCCCATATGGATCGTGACCTGCCGCCCGGTCTTAGTCAAAATAATGGGGTAGTATTATTCTTCTATTTTATTCTAAAAAAATCTCCAACTGAGTTTTGAGTGTTAATGCTTCACACATGCGATTAGAAGTCGGAAGACCCTTGCTTCTAGTAGAACGGGAAATATGGGAATAGTAGATTATTATTCTTTAGTCTACGTGAGTCCCGTTAGCTTCTATGAGTCAAAGGTAGGACGAAATGGCTAATGGAGTGAACGTTGTAAAGCCCCGAGGTTTCCGGTCCGAGATCATCGGGAAACATAAGAAGTTAATTTATAGGAATTCTAGAAGAAGTCGGTGTGCTCATGTGCATAATAAGAAATAAACTAAGATTTTTGCTGATATTCGCAACTCCTTTCAAGCCTTTAAAAAGTCCTTTAGGCAAGTGCAAGCTAGGAAGTAAAATAGGCACACAGGAGGGACGGCAAGGCAAGTCTTTAATTCAAATGAGTGCTTTCTTTCCCCTAGAACATCTTTCCCATTTATATTACTCCCTGGCAGGTTGGAGTGCTTAGATAAATCTATCCAGTTGAAATCATAAGCTGAGCGCATCCTGTGAGCTAGCCTGTTTTCAAGAGTGTAAGCTCTTTCTCAATAAGCAAGCTAAGTGCTTTAGGGAGTTTTGTAATGCCTTTTCTATTAGAAGAAAAATGATTCAATTCAATATGCCCCCGCACAGGACAAGCTGTAGTTTTTATAGGAAGCTAGGGCTAGCTAGCAAGTCAGCAAGACATAAAGATGATATCTTTCTACCCTTTGATCTTGCTTTTCTTTGCCTGTCCCGATAACCGTATCGAAATCGAAGGAAGCCATTGTATATATATAATTCCTCCTGGGAATCTTAGGTTTATTGTGAGTTATTCGAGACAGATTCTAGTAAGTGAAAGGGAAGGTCAGTACAGTAATTGCCCATGCGTAACATGCAGAACCACGGATACCTTCTGATTGAGAAAGCATATCTAGAGCCAAAGGTAGAGCGGACTCCCCCGTAAAGAACCATACTTTGACTCTTTTGACTTGATAAGAGACTGGGCGACGATACCTTAGCGTAATATCAAGAAACAAGGGTAGGTTCTCTTTATATGTACTTTCAGTTGTTAGAAAGATAGGGTACCCTTAACGTTAAAGATAGGGTCCTCTACTTTTTTTTGATACTCTAGTCAAGCTTTTATACGATATTGATTGAAGTTGCCAACGATCGGATTTCTTGCTTCCTTTAACGCATTCCCTAAGGTCAATCAGACTCTTTTGCCCTTGTATTATCGTCTTGCTAATAGAAGAGTGAAGGTTGTTGTACCGCCGCGATAGTCCATGCATTAAGAATAAAAAGAAAAAACCTAATTACACTAGCTAAACTCTAGAACAGAAGTGTGCAAGCTTCAAGCATTCGAAGGGAAGAAGCTTAATGTGTTATTGTTTTGTTCGCTTTCAATAAAGAAGTCAGATAGAAGGACTAGATTGAGTTTAGGCCGTTAAGGGCTAAGAGAGAGGTCGTTACAAAAAGAATTTAGTGATTTACTTAAGACTTGAATTAAGGGTTCTGGGAAGACTTTTGAAGGTCTTCGCATGCTTAATGGGATCTTTTCTAAGATGAAATTAATCATGTTCGACGGTTTAACTAAGGAGATGGATCATCATCATCTTGGTCTTTGATGTGCTTCTGTTCTTGTTGTTCCTTTTTATATAAATTTGGGAACATTGTTCATTTAGCCAAAAATGCCCTCAGTATTAAAGATAATGTCTTTCTTTTATAATAATGTTGGGCCCTACCTTGTCTCCCTTCCCCCCGGCTCA